TGGTTTTTTGTAGGATTAGGGTTCAAAACAAAAAATGGACCGGCCCATACATAGTATGAACTCAAAATTACAGAATTAATAACCAACTCATCGCTTCACATTATCTAGATCTAAACAACCAGTCAAGATATGATATATTGGTCATATCATTGTAGCAACTGAAATCTTTTTTGCATAAACACAAAAAAAAACCAAACCAATCTGATTATGAGTTTGGGAAGCGAAATCTAGAATGATGTGGATAAATGGAAGAAGGGTGAGAGAAAGAGATAAAAAGAACGCCAATGATATATGATTCCAATATAATATGTAAGGTCTATGAATCATTTCATAAAAAGCAATGTAATAAAGCATCAAACTAATTCCTCCCGAATTAAATGAATATGTTCATAGAAAAAAAAATCAAGAGCCTAGAGCCAATAAAGACTGAGAAGATTGACTCAAGAACAGGAGCTCCATTGTATAATTCAGACCTAACCATTAATTGAGAAGCGATGGGAACGACGGAAACCTGTGAATACAGAAGATTCTATTAAAAACGAATCCTAATGATTCATTGAGTGGGATGGCGGAACAAACCAGGTATCAATTCATTTGTTCTGAAAGATCGTGGGCTAACCTTACAATTGAAATAGATATTGAAAGAGTAAATGTTCGCCCGCGAAAGCTTTATTTTACCGAATTGCTCTATTTTTTGAGCGATCCGATATGATAAAGACAAAACAAAATAAAGATTCGTTATAGCCTTATATATTATTATATTATAAAAAAATTATAAATAAAAAATTACATTATCTAGAAATATATGTTTAGCTATATATCCAAAAGCTATATATAAACAAGATATAAAAATTTCTAATAGAAATAGATTAGATGAAAATTAGATGAAATATCAAAGAATCCCACGATTCAGTGTATTATTCAAAAAAATTGAATTTTATCTTAACTAAATTTTTTTGAATCATTTCATTCGCGAGGAGCTGGATGAGAAGAAACTCTCATGTCCGGTTCTGGAGTAGAGATGGAATTTTAAAAAGACCCATCCACTATAACCCCAAAAGAACCAGATTCCGTAAACAACATAGAGGAAGAATGAAGGGAATATCTTATCGAGGTAATCGTATTTGTTTCGGTAGATACGCTCTTCAAGCACTTGAACCTGCTTGGATCACATCTAGACAAATAGAAGCGGGGCGACGAGCAATGACACGAAACGTACGCCGTGGTGGAAAAATATGGGTACGTATATTTCCAGACAAACCAGTTACAGTAAGACCTACGGAAACACGTATGGGTTCGGGGAAAGGATCCCCCGAATATTGGGTAGCTGTCGTTAAACCAGGTAGAATACTTTATGAAATGGGCGGAGTAGCAGAAAATATAGCTAGAAAAGCTATTTCAATAGCGGCGTCCAAAATGCCTATACGAACTCAATTCATTATTTCGGGATAGGAATAAAAGAAAAAGAGGTCTTTGGGATGAAAAAAAATTGCAGGTTTCTTTTTTTGATTTTGGACAAACAATATTTCTTTTTTTTTTCCTTCGTTCTTTGCATTGAAAAATCGAATAAAAAAATGATATGATTCAACCCCAGACCCATTTGAATGTAGCGGACAACAGCGGGGCCCGAGAATTGATGTGTATTCGAATCATAGGAACTAGTAATCGCCGATACGCTCATATTGGTGACGTTATTGTTGCTGTGATCAAAGAAGTAGTACCAAATATGCCTCTAGAAAGATCAGAAGTAATCAGAGCTGTAATTGTACGTACCTGTAAAGAACTCAAACGTGACAACGGTATGATAATACGATATGATGACAATGCTGCAGTTATTATTGATCAAGAAGGAAACCCAAAAGGAACTCGAATTTTTGGTGCGATCGTCCGGGAATTGAGACAGTTAAATTTTACTAAAATAGTTTCCTTAGCCCCTGAGGTATTATAAGACGAGACCATGATATAGTTATAGTAAGCGAATGAAATAGATTAATTAGTAGATTGTGTTTCACGCATATACCTTTAATTTAATATTTAATAGAATTCATAAATAAAAAAATAAAAAAGAGCATGTTGATTATATCAAAATTAGCAGGCACCAATAATTTTAGTTCATCATGGGCAGGGACACTATTGCTGACATAATAACCTCTATACGAAATGTCGACATGGATAGAAAAGTAACGGTTCGAATAGCATCTACTAATATCACCGAAAACATTGTTAAAATACTTTTACGGGAAGGTTTTATCGAAAACGTGAGGAAACATCAGGAAAGCAACAAATATTTTTTGGTTTTAACCCTGCGACATAGAAGGAATAGGAAAGGAACATATAGAACTATTTTAAATTTAAAACGGATCAGTCGACCTGGTCTACGAATCTATTCTAACTATCAACGAATTCCTAGAATTTTAGGTGGTATGGGGATTGTAATTCTTTCTACTTCTAGAGGTATAATGACAGACCGAGAGGCTCGCCTAGAAAGAATTGGTGGAGA